TTGTTATGGATTAAATTATAAGAAATTTTTGAAATCAAAAATGAATATTTGTGAACACTGTGGATATCATTTGAAAATGAGCAGTTCAGATAGAATCGAACTTTTGATTGATCCAGGTACTTGGAATCCGATGGATGAAGACATGGTTTCTGTGGATCCCATTGAATTTCATTCGGAAGAGGAACCTTATAAAGATCGTATTGATTCTTATCAAAGAAAGACAGGATTAACTGAGGCTGTTCAAACAGGCACAGGTCAACTAAATGGTATTCCCGTAGCAATTGGGGTTATGGATTTTCAGTTTATGGGGGGTAGTATGGGATCCGTAGTAGGTGAGAAAATCACCCGTTTGATCGAATATGCTACCAATCAATTTTTACCTCTTATTCTAGTATGTGCTTCTGGAGGAGCACGTATGCAAGAAGGAAGTTTGAGCTTGATGCAAATGGCTAAAATATCTTCCGCTTTATATGATTATCAAGCAAATAAAAAGTTATTCTATGTCTCGATCCTTACATCTCCTACTACTGGTGGGGTGACAGCTAGTTTTGGTATGTTGGGGGATATCATTATTGCCGAACCCAATGCTTACATTGCATTTGCGGGTAAAAGAGTAATTGAGCAAACATTGAATAAGACAGTACCTGAAGGTTCACAAGCGGCTGAATATTTATTCCATAAGGGCTTATTTGATTCAATCGTACCGCGTAATCCTTTAAAGGGCGTTCTTAGTGAGTTATTTCAGCTCCATGCTTTCTTTCCTTTGACTCAAAATTAAATCAAGTAGTAAATTATTAAATTTTTTTTTCTAATATATATTTATTAGATATTAGTTTATTAGATATTAGAATCTATTTTATATTCTATATTATTCTAATTTCATTTTAGAATTAATAATTTTATTATATTAGAATTATAAACACTTAGATATACTTAGTAGAATTCTATATGAAAATATACTTAGTATAAGTATATATGAATTCTAGTGATTATAAAATATCTTTATAACAATATATAACAGGTACAAATATTAAATCGAGGTACCCATTCTATGACAACTCTCAGCAACTTACCCTCTATTTTTGTGCCTTTAGTGGGCCTAGTATTTCCGGCAATTGCAATGGCTTCTTTATTTCTTCATGTTCAAAAAAACAAGATTTTTTAGATACGGGCAGTAGGGACAAATCTCATCTATTTTTTTAGATCTAGAAGCAATTCGATGAATTACTCCTAAAGGTTTACATCAGAATAGTGCTAGTTGATGAGAGTTACTTCGGAAACAAGGAAAAGTAAAGTCAAATTCATTTGGTTGGGTTATTTTCCCAATTCCAATAAAATACAACTGGGTCTAATATGGGTTGGCGATCAGAACGTATATGGATAGAACTTATAACGGGGTCTCGAAAAACAAGTAATTTCTTCTGGGCCTTTATCCTTTTTTTAGGTTCATTAGGGTTCTTATTGGTTGGAACTTCGAGTTATCTTGGTAGGAATTTGCTATCTTTATTTCCGTCTCAGCAAATTCTTTTTTTTCCACAAGGGATCGTGATGTCTTTCTATGGAATCGCCGGTCTCTTTATTAGCTCCTATTTGTGGTGTACAATTTCGTGGAATGTAGGTAGTGGTTATGATCGATTCGATAGAAAAGAGGGAATAGTGTGTATTTTTCGTTGGGGATTTCCTGGAAAAAATCGTCGTATCTTTCTCCGATTCCTTATGAAAGACATTCAGTCCATTAGAATAGAAGTTAAAGAGGGTATTTATACTCGTCGTGTCCTTTATATGGAAATCAGAGGACAGGGGATCATTCCCTTGACTCGTACTGACGAGAATTTGACTCCACGAGAAATTGAACAAAAAGCGGCGGAATTGGCCTATTTCTTGCGTGTACCAATTGAAGTATTTTGAAAAAAAAAAATGAACTGAAAAATGAATGCTTTCTTAAAAAAAACGGAAAAAATTCAAGAATTTTTTTTTTCGAAATATTTGATATTTTGTATTTTGATAGAAAGGGCGTTCTTTCGTTTCGAAATCCGACTAATATTCATTACTTGAAGTGCTCTTTCATGCATTCATCGAAAGGGGCAATTGCTTCGAATTTTAGCAATTGATATCTTTGGAAACAATATTTTTTTTCTTCATTCGAATTGGAAGTAGACTCTTTCTTTTTCTTATTCTATTTGTGTATTCTTTCTAAATTCAAGAACTAACTCCCGAATTGCAAATAAAAAAAACGTGAGAATAGATTTATAGGCTCTATGACTTGTAATAGAGCTTATGCTTGATAGAAATATTCTTATCATATAGAGTTGACGAATGAGGTGAAGCTGAGTTCATTAAAGACGAAAAATGGCAAAAAAGAAAGCATTCATTCCCCTTCTATATCTTACATCTATAGTCTTTTTGCCCTGGTGGATCTCTTTCTCATTTAAGAAAAATATGGAATCTTGGGTTACTAATTGGTCGAATACTAGGCAATCCGAAATTTTCTTGAATGATATTCAAGAAAAGAGTATTCTAAAAAAATTCATAGAATTGGAGGAACTCTTACTCTTGGATGAAATGATAAAGGAATACCCGGAAACACGTCTACAAAACCTTCGTATCGGAATCTACAAAGAAACGATCCAATTGATCAAGACGCACAACGAAGATCGTATCCATACGATTTTGCACTTCTCGACAAATATAATCTGTTTCGTTATTTTAAGTGCTTATTCTATTCTAGGTAATCAAGAACTTATTATTCTTAACTCTTGGGTTCAAGAATTCCTATATAACTTAAGCGACACAATAAAAGCTTTTTCTATTCTTTTATTAACTGATTTATGTATAGGATTCCATTCGACCCATGGTTGGGAACTAATGATTGGTTCTGTCTATAAAGATTTTGGATTTGCTCATAATGATCAAATTATATCCGGTCTTGTTTCCACTTTTCCAGTCATTCTAGATACAATTTTTAAATATTGGATTTTCCGTTATTTAAATCGTGTATCTCCGTCACTTGTAGTGATTTATCATTCAATGAATGACTGAAAAAATGATCCACTGATCCAATTATAAAGTTTGTTATTTTGTACAAAAGCTAAACATTCAAAAATGGACTTATTCTTTTCTTTTTCTTTCTACCCATCCAGGGGATTCCTCCTATATTCCAGTAAAATTATTTCAGTACATAGCAGAATCATGGATAGGGAACTATACTAGTGACCGACCTAATTTTATTGTAGAACTTTTCAGGATCAATGATTGGACCATGCAAACTAGAAATTACTTTTCTTGGATAAAGGAAGAGATTACTCGATCCATTTCCGTATCGCTCATGATATATATAATAACTCGAGCACCCATTTCAAATGCATATCCCATTTTTGCACAGCAGGGTTATGAAAATCCGCGAGAAGCAACTGGCCGTATTGTATGTGCCAATTGCCATTTAGCTAATAAGCCCGTGGATATCGAGGTTCCACAAGCGGTACTTCCTGATACTGTATTTGAAGCAGTTGTTCGAATTCCTTATGATATGCAAGTGAAACAAGTTCTTGCTAATGGTAAAAAGGGGGCTTTGAATGTGGGGGCTGTTCTTATTTTACCGGAGGGGTTTGAATTGGCTCCCCCCGATCGTATTTCGCCTGAGATTAAACAAAAGATAGGTAATCTGTCTTTTCAAAGCTATCGTCCCACTAAAAAAAATATTCTTGTGGTAGGCCCTGTTCCTGGTCAGAAATATAATGAAATCACCTTTCCTATTCTTTCCCCCGATCCCGCTACTAAGAGAGATGTTCACTTCTTAAAATATCCCATATACGTAGGCGGGAACAGGGGAAGGGGGCAGATTTATCCCGACGGGAGCAAGAGTAATAATAATGTTTATAATGCTACAGCAGCAGGTATAGTAAACAAAATCATACGAAAAGAAAAAGGGGGGTATGAAATAACTATAGTAGATGCATCGGATGGACGCGAAGTGATTGATATTATACCTCCAGGACCAGAACTTCTTGTTTCAGAGGGTGAATTTATCAAACTTGATCAACCATTAACGAGTAATCCCAATGTGGGTGGATTTGGTCAGGGGGATGTGGAAATAGTACTTCAAGATCCGTTACGTGTCCAAGGTCTCTTGTTCTTCTTGGCATCTGTTATTTTGGCACAAATCTTTTTGGTTCTTAAAAAGAAACAGTTTGAGAAGGTTCAATTGTCTGAAATGAATTTCTAGGTCCGCAGATTTATCAACATATTAAGTTCGTAAAAATAACTAAATTCTTGTTGATAATTATGTAATTCTGTATAATCAAAAAATTCTGAAATTTGCTTGTTTCTATTCTTTTTCTACCATATTTAGAGAATTCACCGCAGTACTAGTCAGTCATAGTATGTATATTGTGAAGAAGACTATTTGACTTTACCTATTCTTTGTTTCTTTTTTTTTTTTTTCAACCCCAATAAATTGGAGCGCTATAATTATGTCACTGTTTTCGGATTTCAATGTCATAGAATATAAATAGATTCAATTAATAGTTTTTCTATTTTAATATAAGAAAATTCGACTAGATACTAAACATAAGACAAATAAGCGGAGAATATTAAGCACAGTATAAATAGAAATTGGAAAAACGGGATTCTAGGAGGGATTATTTGTCTTCCTAGAGTCCTTCTTGTTTGTGTCGAAATATTCTCCGAAATATTAATATAATAATGCCTATTGATCCCGTTCGTCAAAGAATCCTATTCTTAGTTTATATTTTTTCCGAGTTTTTATTAGAACCTTTATGACATATAATATTTGTTTTTTATTTATTGCATATAAGACAGAAGAAGTAGTAGAGTAGTGGACAAACAAAAAAGAGAGGGAATTTTATTGAGCAAATAGAACTTCTTCAATGAACTTGTTTATAAAAAAATTCAACCTTGAAAAATATTAGATACTAAAATTTAGAGTAAGATTCTTTTAGTATAGAAAGGGTTCGGTTCGCATGATATCTGATCGATAGAAA